CCTCTCATAGAGATCTAATGAAAAAAATAAAAAAAAAAGATGATTTTTGTTTTTTAACGGTTTGGGGAATGGAAGCTGAACTTCCTTTTGGTTCTCCCCGAAAAAGACCTTCTTTTTTTGAGCCCATTTTTAAAGAACTCAAAAAAAAAATTACAAAATTGAAAAAGAAATATTTTCTAGTTTTAAGAGTTTTAAAGGGAAGAACAAACTTTTTTCTAACAGTCTCAAAAGAAACAAAAAATTGGGTCATCAAAAGTGTTCTATTTATAAAAAGAATAAGAAAAGTACTTTCAAAAGTAAATCAAATTCTGTTATTTAGATTGAGAGAAGTATATGAATTAAGTGAAACTAAAAAAGAAAAAGATTCGATAATCAACAATCAGATAATTCATGAATCGTTTAATCAAATTCGATCTACAGATTGGACAAATTATTCCCTGACAGAAAAAAAACTGAAGGATCTGACTGATAGAACACGCACAATTAGAAATCAAATAGAAAAAATTACAAACGACAAAAAAAAAGTAACTCCAGGAATAAATATTAATTCTAACAAAACAACTTATAATGCCAAAAGACTAGAATCACTAAAAAATATTTGGCAAATATTAAAAAGAAGAAATGCTCGATTAATCAGTAAATTACATTATTTTATAAAAATTTTCATTGAAAGAATCTACATAGATGTCTTTCGGTGTATCATTAATATTCCCCAAATCAATATACAACTTTTTCTTGAATCAACAAAAAAAATGATTGATAAATACATTTACACTAATGAAACAAATCAAGAAAGAATTAATAAAACAAATCAAAATACAATTCACTTTATTTCGACTATAAAAAAGTCACTTTATAATATTAGTAATAGTAAAAGGAATTCACCTATTTTTTGTGACTTATCCGCCTTGTCACAAGCATATGTATTTTACAATTTATCCCAAACCCACTTGGATAAATTAAGATCTGTTCTTCAATATCATGGAACATCTTTTTTTCTTAAGACTGAGATAAAGGATTCTTTTGGAACACAAGGAATAATTCATTCTGAATTAAGATATAAGAAATTTCGGAGTTATGGAGCGAATCAATGGAAAAACTGGTTAAGAGGTCATTATCAATACGATTTATCTCAGATTAGATGGTCTAGATTAATCCCACAAAAATGGCGAAATAGAGTCAATCAATGTCGTACAGCTCAAAAGAAAGATTTAAAGAAATGGAATTCATATGAAAAAAACCAATTACTTTATTACAAAAAACAAAAAAATTCTGAAGTATATTCATTATCGAATCAAAAAGATAATTTTCAAAAATACTTTAAATATGATCTTTTATCATATCAATCTATTAATTATGAAACTAAGAGGAACTCATATATTTCTGTTTATGGATCACCATTACAAGTAACTACGAATCAAAAGATTTCTTATAATTACAACACACCTAAAGGCAAATTATTTGATAAATGGGGGGGTATTCCTATCAATAATTATCTAGGAAGAGGTGATATTATGTATATGGAAAAAAATCCAGATAGAAAATATTTTGATTGGAAAATTCTCAAGTTTTGTCTTAGAAAAAAAGTCAATATTGAGGCCTGGATCAAGATCGATTCCAACAGTAATAAAAAAACTAAGATTGGAACTAATAATTACCCAATAATTGATAAAATTGATAAGAAAGGTCTTTTTTATCTTACAATTCATCAAGATCTAGAAATCAATCCACCCAATCATAAAAAAATCTTTTTTGATTGGATGGGAATGAATGAAGAAATACTAAATTGTCCTATATCCAATCTGGAACTTTGGTTCTTCCCCGAATTTGTGCTACTTTATAATGCATATAAAATGAAACCATGGATTATACCAAGAAAATTACTTCTTTTAAATTTGAATATAAATGAAAATGTTAGTGAAAATAAAAACGTCAATGGAAAGCCAAAAGGGAATTTTTTTATACCATCGAATGAAGAAAAAAAATCTTTTGAATTAAAGAATCGAAATCAAGAAGAAAAAGAACCCGCAGATCGACGAGATCGTGGTTCAGATGCACAAAACCAAAGAAATCTTGGATCCCTTCTCTCAAACCAACAAAAAGATATTGAAGAAGATTATGCGCGATCAGACATGAAAAAACGTAAAACGAAAAAACAATACAAGAGCAACACGGAAGCAGAACTAAATTTCTTCCTGAAACGATATTTGCTTTTTCAATTGAGATGGGACGATGCTTTGAATCAAAGAATGATCAATAATATTAAGGTATATTGTCTCCTGCTTAGACTGAGAAACCCAAGAAAAATTACTATATCCGCTATTCAAAGAAGAGAAATGAGTCTGAATATAATGCTGATTCAGAAGAATTTACCTCTTACAGAATTGATGAAAAAAGGGATATTGATTATCGAATCGGTTCGTCTGTCTGTAAAAAATGATGGACAATTTATTATGTATCAAACCATAGGTATTTCATTGGTTCATAAGAGTAAACGCCAAATTAATCAAAGATATCGAGAACGAGGATATGTTGATAAGAAGAATTTTGATGAATCTATTTCAAAACATCAAAGAATGACTGGAAATAGAGATAAAAATCATTCGAATTTACTTGTTCCTGAAAATATTTTATCATCTAGACGTCGTAGAGAATTGAGAATTTTAATTTGTTTCAGTTCAACGAATAAAAATGGTGTGAATAGAAATCCGGTATTTTGTAACGAGAACAACGTAAAAAACTGGAGTCCATTTTTGGATGAAAGTAAACATCTTGATAGTGATAAAAATGAATTAATTCAATTAAAGTTCTTTCTTTGGCCGAATTATCGATTAGAAGATTTAGCTTGTATGAATCGCTATTGGTTTGATACGAATAATGGCAGTCGTATCAATATGTTAAGACTACGTATGTATCCACGATTGAAAATTGGTTAATGGTAATACCGTATTTTTCCTATATATCCTATACCGTATATGGTATATGAAAGTAAACAGATGTACACATACCTTGTCTTACATCCCATTCTAATATACATCAATAAAGTATCAATTAGATAAAAAGTGAATTGAATCAACAAAATCTTCTTCATTTTCGGTTTAAATATAAATTATTCGCTTTTGTGAGTGTAAAAACGTACCATCCTTTTGTATCCCTATTCGAATCCAATTTGATTAATTCATTTTAATTGATAAAATTAGGAGTCGATAAAGAAATTAAGATCATTATGTATATCACATTCAAATTACTGGCATTATTATTTCTGATCGATAAAATTACATATCTGTAAAGTAAAAAAAGGAGGAGGAAATTCTTTTATGGTCAAAAATTCATTCATTTCCGTTACTTCACAAGAAGAAAAGAAAGAAAACAGGGGGTCTGTTGAATTTCAAGTAGTCAGTTTTACCAATAAGATACGGAGACTTACTTCACATTTGGAATTGCACAAAAAAGACTATTTATCTCAAAGAGGTCTACGGAAAATTCTGGGAAAACGTCAACGGCTATTGGCTTATTTGTCAAAAAAAAATAGAGTACGTTATAAAGAAATAATTGGTCAGTTGGATATTCGAGAGATAAAAACTCGTTAATTTGAAGAATCTTTTTGATCGTTTAAATTTTGATGAACTTCTTTTTTTTTCACTTTCAGCAATTCATGGAAGAATGAATGGGGAAAAACCTATGACTGCACCAGCTACAAGAAAAGACCTCATGATAGTCAATATGGGTCCTCACCACCCATCAATGCATGGTGTTCTTCGACTCATCGTTACTCTAGATGGTGAAGATGTTATTGACTGCGAACCAATATTGGGTTATTTACACAGAGGAATGGAAAAAATTGCAGAAAACCGAACAATTATACAATATTTGCCTTATGTAACACGTTGGGATTATTTAGCTACTATGTTCACAGAAGCAATAACTGTAAATGCACCAGAGCAGTTAGGCAATATTCAAGTACCTAAAAGGGCGAGCTACATCAGAGTCATTATGTTGGAGTTGAGTCGTATAGCTTCGCATTTGTTATGGCTTGGCCCTTTTATGGCAGATATTGGGGCACAGACCCCCTTCTTCTATATTTTTCGAGAACGAGAATTGATATATGACCTATTCGAAGCTGCCACCGGTATGCGAATGATGCATAATTATTTTCGTCTCGGAGGAGTAGCTGCTGATCTACCTCATGGATGGATAGATAAATGTTTAGATTTTTGCGATTATTTTTTAACAGGGGTTGCTGAATATCAAAAGCTTATTACACAGAATCCTATTTTTTTAGAACGAGTTGAAGGAGTAGGCATTATTGGCGGAGAAGAAGCAATAAATTGGGGTTTATCAGGACCAATGCTACGAGCTTCCGGAATACAATGGGATCTTCGTAAAGTTGATCATTATGAGTGTTACGACGAATTTGATTGGGAAGTACAATGGCAAAAAGAAGGGGATTCGTTAGCTCGTTATTTAGTACGAATCAGCGAAATGACAGAATCTATAAAAATTATTCAACAGGCTCTAGAAGGAATTCCAGGGGGGCCCTATGAGAATTTAGAAATCCGACGCTTTGATAGAGTAAGGGATCCCGAATGGAATGATTTTGATTATCGATTCATTAGTAAGAAACCTTCTCCGACTTTTGAATTATCACAGCAAGAACTTTATGTAAGAGTCGAAACCCCAAAAGGAGAATTGGGAATTTTTCTGATAGGAGATCAGAGTGTTTTTCCCTGGAGATGGAAAATTCGCCCACCCGGTTTTATCAATTTGCAAATTCTTCCTCAGTTAGTTAAAAAAATGAAATTGGCTGATATTATGACGATACTAGGTAGCATAGATATCATTATGGGAGAAGTTGATCGTTGAAATGATAATTGATACAACAGAAGTACAAGCTATCAATTCTTTTTCCAGATTGGAATCCTTACAAGAGGTCTATGGGATCATATGGATGCTTGTCTATATTTTGACTACTGTATTAGGAATCACAATAGGTGTACTAG